GCCGCTCGAAATCAAGATATTGGGATTGGACTTGCCAATCGATTCATAACCTTTCGAGCACAACCAATATATATTCGAACCCCTTTTACTTGCAGGAATACATCTTGGATCTGTCAATTATGTTATGGCAGAAGCCCCACTCACGGTGACCTGGTCGAGTTGGGGGAAGCCATAGGTATTATTGCGGGTCAATCAATTGGGGAACCGGGGACTCAACTAACATTAAGAACTTTTCATACGGGTGGAGTATTCACAGGCGGTACTGCCGAACATGTACGAGCTCCTTCTAATGGAAAAATAAAGTTCAATGAGTATTTGGTTCATCCCACACGTACCCGTCATGGGCATCCTGCTTTTCTATGTTCTATAGACTTGCATGTAACTATTGAGAGTCGAGATATTATACATAGTGTGAATATTCCACCAAAAAGTGTGATTTTAGTTCAAAATGATCAATATGTAGAATCTGAACAAGTGATTGCCGAGATTCGTGCCGGAACGTCTACTTTTCATTTTAAAGAGAGGGTTCGAAAACATATTTATTCTGAATCAGAGGGAGAAATGCACTGGAGTACTGATGTCTACCACGCACCTGAATATACATATAGTAATGTTCATCTATTACCAAAAACAAGTCATTTATGGATATTAGCGGGGGGTCCGTGCAGATCCAGTATAGTGTCTTTTTCGCTTCACAAGGATCAAGATCAAATGAATGTTCATTCTTTTTCTGTCGACGAAAGATATAGCTCTGACCTCTCAATCACTAAGGATCGAGTAAGACATAAATTGTTGGATCCTTCTGGTACTCGTAAAAAAGATAGGGAAATTCTTGATTATTCAAGACTTGATCGAATTATATCCAATGGTCATTGGAATTTCATATACCCTTCGATTCTCCAAGAGAATTCTGATTTCTTGGCGAAAAGACGAAGAAATAGATTTCTCATCCCATTACAATACGATCAAGAACGAGAGAAAGAATTAATACCCTCTTTTGGTATTTCGATTGAAATACCCATAAATGGTATTTTACGTAGAAATAGTATTCTTGCTTATTTTGATGATCCACGATACAGAAAAAAGAGTTCGGGAATTACTAAATATGGGACCGCGGAGGTGGATTCAATAGTAAAAAAAGAAGATTTGATTGAGTATCGAGGAGCAAAAGAATTTAGTCCGAAATACCAAATGAAAGTGGATCGGTTTTTTTTTATTCCCGAAGAGGTGCATATCTTACCCGGATCTTCGTCTATAATGGTCCGGAACAATAGTATCATTGGAGTAGATACACAACTCGCTTTAAATACAAATACAAGAAGCCGAGTAGGTGGATTAGTCCGAGTGGAGAGAAAAAAAAAAAGTATTGAACTAAAAATCTTTTCTGGAGATATTCATTTTCCCGGAGAGACAGATAAGATATCCAGACACAGTGGCATTTTGATACCACCAGGAACAGAAAAAAAAAATTATAAGGAATCAAAAACAAAATCGAAAAATTGGATCTATGTCCAACGGATCACACCTATCAAAAAAAAGTATTTTGTTTTGGTTCGACCCGTAGTCACATATGAAATAGCTGATGGGATAAATTTAGCAAAACTTTTCCCTCAAGATCTCTTGCAGGAAAAAGAAAATGTCCAGCTTAGAGTTGTCAATTATATCCTTTATGGAAATGGAAAGTCAATTCGAGGAATTTATCACACAAGTATTCAATTAGTTCGGACTTGCTTAGTATTGAATTGGGACCAAGAAAAAAACGGTTCTATGGAAGAGGTTCATGCTTCCTTTGTTGAAGTAAGGGCAAATGATCTGATTCGTGATTTCATAAGAATTGAATTAGTCAAGTCTACTATTTCCTATACCGGAAAAAGGTATGATACGGCAGGTTCGGGATTGATTCCTGATAATGGATTAGATCGCACCAATATCAATCCTTTTTATTACAAAGTGAAGATTCCATTAGTTACCCAGCATCAAGGAACTATTGGTACGTTGTTGAATCGAAATAAGGAAGGCCAATCTTTGAGAATTTTGTCATCATTCAATTGTTTTCGAGTTGGTCCATTCAACGGTTCGAAATATAACAATGTGGCAAAAGAATCGAATCCCATAACTCCAATTAGGGGTTTGTTGGGCCCCTTAGGTACAATAGTACCTAAAATAGTGAACTTTTATTCATCTTATCATTTAATAACTCATAATCAGATCTTGTTAAACAAATATTGGCTACTTGACAATTTTAAACAGACTTTCCAAGTACTTGAAGTACTTAAATACTGTTTAATAGATGAAAATAGGAGGATTTATAATCCCAGTCCATGCAATAACATCATTTTGAATCCATCCCATTTGAATTGGTGCTTTCTACATTACAATTATTGTGAAGAGACATCCACAATAATTAGCATTGGACAATTTATTTGTGAAAATATATGTCTATTTAAATATGGACCACACATAAAAAAATCTGGTCAAATTTTAATTGTTCATGTTGACTCTTTAATTATAAGATCAGCTAAGCCTTATTTGGCCACTCCAGGAGCGACTGTTCATGGACATTATGGAGAAACCCTTTCTGAAGGAGATACATTAGTTACATTTATATATGAAAAATCCCGATCTGGTGACATAACGCAAGGTCTTCCAAAAGTGGAACAAATCTTAGAAGTGCGCTCGATTGGTTCAATATCGATGAACCTTGAAAGGAGAGTTGAAGGTTGGAACGAGCGTATACCAAGAGTTCTTGGAATTCCTTGGGGATTCTTAATTGGAGCTGAGTTAACCATAGCCCAAAGTCGTATCTCTTTGGTTAATAAGATCCAAAAGGTTTATCGATCCCAGGGGGTACAGATCCATAATAGACATATAGAGATTATTGTACGACAAGTAACATCAAAAGTGTTGGTTTCAGAAGATGGAATGTCTAATGTTTTTTTACCTGGAGAACTAATCGGATTGTTGCGAGCGGAACGAGCAGGGCGTGCTTTAGACGAAGCAATCTGTTATCGTGCAATTTTATTGGGAATAACGAGGGCATCTCTGAATACTCAAAGTTTCATATCCGAAGCAAGTTTTCAAGAAACTGCTAGAGTTTTGGCAAAAGCTGCTCTACGGGGTCGTATTGATTGGTTGAAGGGTCTGAAAGAAAATGTTGTTTTGGGGGGGATTATCCCTGTCGGTACTGGATTCAAAAAATTAGTGCACCGTTCAAGGCAAGACATTCATTTTGAAATCAAAAAGAAAAATCTATTCGAGTTGGAAATGAGAGATATTTTGTTACACCATAGAGAATTTTTTTGTTCTTGCGCCCCAAGCAATTTCTATGACACACCAGAAAAATCATTTAAGCGAATTCATAATTCTTAAGGAGATATTTTTCTTTTTACTTTACTAGTTATTGATTGGGTACTAAAAAAAATGAAGAAATTAAGTTAAGTAATAAAAAAAATGAAAGGTTTGGACTGTGTATCAACGGTCAATCCCGGCAGAAGGTTCCGTAGGAACAATTATTTATTTGTTAAAAAAAAAAAAAAAAGAAAGCGTGGGAAAGATGACAAGAAGATATTGGAACATCCATTTGGAAGAGATGATGGAAGCAGGAGTTCATTTTGGTCATGGTACTAAGAAATGGAATACTAGAATGGCCCCTTACATCTCTGCAAAGCGTAAAGGTATTCATATTATAAATCTCACTAGAACTGCTCGTTTTTTATCGGAAGCCTGCGATTTAGTTTTTGATGCAGCAAGTCGAGGAAAAAACTTCTTAATTGTTGGTACCAAAAATAAAGCAGCGGATTTAGTAGCATCAGCTGCAATAAGGGCTCGATGTCATTATGTTAATAGAAAATGGCTCGGCGGTATGTTAACGAATTGGTCCACTACGGAAACGAGACTTCATAAGTTCAGAGACTTAAGAGCAGAACAAAAGATGGGGAAACTCAACCGTCTCTCTAAAAGAGATGCAGCAATGTTGAAGAGAAAATTATCTACTTTGCAAACATATCTGGGCGGGATCAAATATATGACTGAATTGCCCGATATTGTAATAATCGTTGATCAGCGAGAAGAATATACAGCTCTTCGAGAATGTGTCATTTTGGGAATTCCGACGATTTGTTTAATCGATACAAATTGTGACCCAGATCTCGCAGATATTTCGATTCCAGCCAACGATGACGCTATAGCTTCAATCCGATTGATTCTTAACAAATTGGTATCCGCAATTTGTGAGGGCCGTTCTAGCTATATAAGAAGTCGTTGATTATGTTATGATTAAGAATAATAATAATAAGATTAGTTAATTATTTTGATTTATTGGATCGGTTACTATTCTTGTCTTTTATTTTTAAAAAGAGATAAAATGGGATATTGATATTATGTTATGTGATTTCTTGGTATCCTAACTATATGATTAATGATGAAAGTAGATGAGTCGAGAAAGAGATGGTTGAATCAAAATAATTCTTTTTTTCAGTTCGATTTCTGTCAGAGGACAATATGAATGTTATACCATGTTCCATTAAAACACTCAAAGGGTTATACGATATATCAGGTGTAGAAGTAGGCCAACATTTATATTGGCAAATAGGAGGTTTACAAATTCATGCCCAAGTACTTATCACTTCTTGGGTCGTAATTGCTATCTTATTAGGTTCAGTCATCATATCCGTTCGTAATCCACAAACCATTCCGACCGACGGTCAGAATTTCTTCGAATATGTCCTTGAATTTATTCGAGACTTGAGCAAAACTCAGATTGGAGAAGAATATGGCCCTTGGGTTCCCTTTATTGGAACTATGTTCCTATTTATTTTTGTTTCGAATTGGTCAGGTGCCCTTTTACCTTGGAAAATCATACAGTTACCTCATGGGGAGCTAGCCGCCCCCACAAATGATATAAATACTACTGTTGCTTTAGCTTTACTCACGTCAGTAGCATATTTTTATGCGGGTCTTACCAAAAAAGGATTGGGTTATTTCGGAAAATACATTCAACCAACTCCAATACTTTTACCAATTAACATCCTAGAAGATTTCACAAAACCTTTATCTCTTAGTTTTCGACTTTTCGGGAATATATTAGCTGATGAATTAGTAGTTGTTGTTCTTGTTTCTTTAGTACCTTTAGTAGTTCCTATACCTGTCATGTTTCTTGGATTATTTACAAGCGGTATTCAAGCTCTTATTTTTGCAACTTTAGCCGCGGCTTATATAGGGGAATCCATGGAGGGTCATCATTGATTAGTTTTCGAAATATTCTTTATTTTTAAGCTTATCCCAATTGAGGCAATGCATAGTTCAAGATTGGTTCTTAGTTGAGGAACATAATAGATATAAATACATATATATATTACGACTAGAGTTGTAGGAGGAAAGATAGACGATATTACGAAATGGCGGATGAGTTAGTGGGGGTTACCACTAGATATATGGAATGTTTATAAGGCCAGTCACAGTCCCTGTATATTTTTCGAAGAATTCTTCTAGAATCCGATTCAATATAAAAAGAAAATGCAGGCGGTTTACGTTATGAAAGAAACAAATGTATATGTGACATTAGATATATACTAGTTATATAGGGGTTATCTCTATCTATATTTCTATATTAATTTCATTATTTTTTTTATTTTATTCGAAGTTTTAGTTACTTCGACTCAATAGATTTTTGTGATCAAATAAGTAATAATTCATTGGTTGATTGTATCATTAACCATTTTTTTTTGGTGCGAGGAACCTATCATCATGAATCCACTTATTTCTGCCGCTTCCGTTATTGCTGCTGGATTGGCCGTAGGGCTTGCTTCTATTGGACCTGGAGTTGGTCAAGGTACTGCTGCAGGCCAAGCCGTAGAAGGTATTGCGAGACAACCAGAAGCAGAAGGAAAAATACGAGGTACTTTATTACTTAGTCTAGCTTTTATGGAAGCTTTAACAATTTATGGACTGGTCGTGGCATTAGCGCTTTTATTTGCGAATCCTTTTGTTTAATTTAATCCTAGAATGAAAATGTAAAAAAGTACGTTACCTACTTTTTTCTTATTTTATTAACTCGTTGCCATTTGCTTCTGTGAATTATATCAATACTTTATTCCTACAATTATGTATTTGTTGCTACAATACCCCGGGAAGGAGTGATTTGAGGATGAGGAATTTGTGGATTCACTCGTTTTCTTCCTTCCCGCCCTTAGTTTAGTACGATGGAATTTTGATTTTTCTTTTAGGAAGTGTTTGAACAAAGGAGATATTTTTCAATTGATACGAGACCCAGGACCTAACTTAATAAGTATCTTATCGGATACTTCAAAAAGAATAAGAAATTTTGTAATTCTCAATCTCAAATTCAATAAATAGATTTAATCTACTCCCATTAACATTAAAAAAAAACGGGAAATTAAGAAAAAGAAATCGATAAAAAAAAGGGCGAGTCAAGTGATACAAAAAGAACTCTGTTCTTTCTTAGTCCTATCTATAAGAGGAGAGCATATGAACAATGTAACCGATTCTTTCGTTTCCTTAGGCCACTGGCCATCCGCCGGGAGTTTCGGGTTTAATACCGATATTTTAGCAACAAATCCAATAAATCTAAGTGTAGTGCTTGGTGTATTGATTTTTTTTGGAAAGGGAGTGTGTGCGAGTTGTATATTTCACGAATAGGTTGGATCTAACCGACTGCACTTTATTTATGTTATTCTATATTTTTATAGGATAAATAGTAAAAAAGTGCATAATCTCGACGAATTCCTTCTGAGTAAATTCATAAATCATATGTAAGAACCATAGCATTTCGTTATTCATTGGTAAGTTAACTTTGATTCTCTATCAACCAACCAATAATGTGAGACCATTAACATGGTTAAAGCTAAACTGTTTGAAGTCCGGGCACAACATGGTACTCTTTCTACCACTACGTTAATAACGAAATGGTTTAAAAAAGAATAGTTGATAATTTTTTCGATATAGAACACTCATATCGATAAAATGATTTGAACCATTTACTAGAATAAATAAAGGGCGCCTTGCCCTTTATTATATTATCCAATGCCGAATCGGCAACCTATGTTATGTATAAAAAGGGGGAATTTTTGGATTTGAATAAAAAAGGAAATCAAAATAAAATTGAAATTTTCTATATTTCTATAATATAGAAATATCTATTTTCAATGAAATAAAGAACAAATAAAGAAACAACTTTGCTGACAATTATATATTTTTTGTCTGGTCGGAAGAGTCCTCCTAATATTCTGTTCTTGTATCGGTTTTGATATGTTTGAATACAAACAGAAATAGAGAGGATAGGCTCATTATATTAAAAAAAGATACGGGAATGTCCATAAAATAAAAAATGGAGCGTGAGAGCCAAATGAATCGAAAGATTCATGTTTGGTTCGGGAAGAGATCATGGAAGTTGTGAAATTAATGGTAAGATAATCTACTTTCATTAAATGATTTATTAGATAATCGAAAACATAGGATTTTGAGTACTATTCGAAATTCGGA